GCATGGCGCTGAAGTGAAGAAAGCTCAATAAACACACACGAACACGATGCAGGGCATAGCATAAATGAGACCGCTGATCATATCATTTATAATATATGCTGGACCTTTCTCGATGCTTTTGGGTGACTCACCAACCGACCCAGCAGTGATCGATGACAGAATGGTACGAACAAATCAAAGTCATTGGATTTGGTAGTTCTCCATTGACTTCTCTCTTTACCCACCAAAGGCCTTTGCATATGTTCCTAAATGGGTGTGCACCTCCAGAGGGGCAGGGGCCGGCCTCCCACTCTCTTATGCAGCATTTATTAGCTTAGCTGGGTTGGGTGGATCGTGCAATAAGCCTCTCTCGACCCTCCGTTTCTCATACGTCTTTATGAAAGCCTCTCGCCTTTCGAGATTCGGTCCATCATCAACTCAGTCAGATCTTCTTGTTTGCCCGCTTTTTTTAGGCTTCCTTTAACAGATTTGATCGGCATTTCGTGCCTGCAGCCCTGCTGAATTCGACCTTTTATCAGCTGGTTGGGTAGTTTAGTAAGGTTAGAGGCGCAACTAGAAGAGTTGGCCCTATATGTCTTTCTCAATTCGCTTGAAGTCTCCGAAATCCTTCTTGATCGATGGTCCCCATTAGCATTAGTGCCAATTAGTAGCCGCTTTTTTTGGAAGGCGAGGTACTCATGTGTGATCGCGGATTCCACGGTAGCAGTAGTTCTAGCTCTACATTAGGAGCACGGGGATCTATCTAAAGGAGGTACGGACCCCTCCCATAGTACGGTACGATGCAGAACCAAGGGGCTCTGGAAATCTCCGTACGAAACCCGGCCGGGATTTTTGGAGCAAAGGTGGGCCGCTACGCCCTAACGCTCCCAGCAATCCCACTCTTTCGTTTCGCACCATCAATCTGGATTTCACTCTCGAATCACTGAACCCATTAATAACCGCTCAAACAACACGGTGGGAAGTGATCGAAATGTAGGCTGGGCCCCACCCCCGTCACTTGATCAGGAATAGGGGTTGTCTAGCGGAACCTTGATGAAGAAGTGGAAAGTGTTGGGTAACATCATGTTATCCCGTTTCAACTTACCCGCTCGGTTCCCTTTTGTTGGATGATCCGTCAGAAGTGGTGGATCTTAGCTGAAACCGTTCCAGCCATTTGGTCTTTCCCCAGCGACACTTGCCGTCCTAAGTGATGAATCGGTTCGACCCACAAGGGGGAGTTGGCCATTTGTCCAAGAGGCGCTCATCCCTATTCAGGTAGATCGGTTGGTGAGGTAGCGGGACAATTCTATGAATGAATAATAAAAAAAATAAAAAGACATTCTCCTCCTCAAGGAAAATCTTATGTGGAGGCGCATCAGGAAAAGAGCATCGCAGCGAAAATCCGAGTAATCATTGCACGGAGTCGTCAAAATCTGTCAAAGCAAGAGCAATAGTCGAAAAGGTTTCAAAAAAGGGCTAAATTTGCGTCAGGCCATGTAGGGACCCTGATCGGCGTGAGAAAGGGCGCGTCCAAACCAGTATTATTGTATTATAAGGGATTGACGAAAGCTAAAGGTAGAGAGAATGGAGGGTCGGTTGCCTAAGAGCGTAGAGCTCCGCGGCCGAAATGGGGACCGATGGTCTTCTATCCGACCATATCCTCCTTAGCATGCGCTCGTGTTTGCCGCTCACGATTAATCGTCTGTGTAATCGTGGGGTTTTCGAAAGCAAGTCAATATTTGCTTTTCCAAAACCGTTTAGCCGCTGGTTTTGGGACGGCCCATTATGAAAAATCTAGGAGATGATGGCTAGTGTTTCGAATACGCAACGCCGCCACTCGGGACGGATTAGAAACGTCTGAGGCCCTTTGTCTGATAAAATGATAGTCTATCTCTATGTGCTTGGTTCTAGCATGAAACATAGGATTTGCTGATAGGTGGATGGCTCTCTTGTTATCACAATACTATACTAAATAGTTACTGGGGACTTGCATTGGATACCAAGATCATTCAGCAAATATCTCAACCAAGTAACCTCAGCTCCAGTTGCCGCCATGGCTCTATACTCTGCTTCTGCGCTCGATCTGGAAACCGTTCTTTTTTGCCGCTCCATTAAATCAGGTTCTTCCCCAGAAAGACACAGAACCCTGTAGTTGATCGTCTGTCGTCTGGACAACCAGCCCAATCCGCATCTGTGTAGGATGATAGGTCATCTCCACCTGATGATGAGTAGAATAACCTTTTTTGTCCCGTATCTCATGATCCGTTTTGCAGCTTCAAGATGCGTCTTCCTTATTGAGTGCATATACTGGCACACTTGATTGACGATGAATGCTATATCTGGTCTAGTGAATGTGAGGTACTGAAGTCCTCCAACTAGACTTCTATACATCAAGGGATCTGGTAATGGGTCTCCTTCATCTGCTCTCATCTTTTGATTGAGCTCCACTGGTGTAGCTATTGGCTTGCATTCAAGCATCTAAAATTTAGACAATAAAGAATATGCATATTTATGTTGGGATATAACCATACCTTTGCTGGTTTTATGAACCTCAACTCCAAGGAAGTACTTTAGAGGGCCCAGATCTTTCATTTCGAAGCTTCTTTTAAGAATTTCCTTGACTTTCATAATTTCTCTTTCATCATCTCCTGTAATTATTATATCATCAACATACATTTGTAATGCAACAATTCCAATTGATGTCTTTTTAACAAAGAGAGAATAATCTGCTACACTTCTTCTGTATCCCTCTTTTTCAAGAACACTGCTAAACTTATCGAACCAGCTGAAAAACAAAGAAAGCAACCTGACGCGTTGCGGCGCCTTCACTTGCTGCCTTTGCTCCTCCGTTTGCTGGTAATCAACCCGACCTTCGAATCCGAGGGATCCCTCACCTAGCCTTGATACCCGGATAGAATCCACACCACTGGTTGTTCGATCTGCCGCTTCTTCAGTATGAAAAGTGTATCTGTAGCGACAGGAACCTTTTGGTCGAATGATGGAAAGCGCCAACCGGGAGCAGGATTTGAAACAACTGCTTCTTCCAGTGTAGGCTTGCTCCGCCCTTAGACTCGTTACGCAACACGACTTCACTCGAAAAGAGTACGCGCGCCTTACTAGATCGGGGCTTTTCAGCTTTGACTCGGCCCGACGTGCTTGCTCCTTCCAACAATCTAGTTTAGTAAGAACGTACCTCCCCCTACCTACACCTTATAGTCATTATTTATCGGATGTGATCCCTATTTCCATTTTGTTCCTTAGCTTGACCGACATATTATCAGCCTGGCGGAAGCGTGGATTCCCTTCCGGATTGGGAACTGATCCCTCGCTTCCACAACATAAAGGCAGAGAACCCTGCTATTCGTCAAGGCTGCTCGAAAGGCCAAACCCCTCATACCTTACCACCGAGACAGGAACTAGGGACTTGCTCTAATCCTAACGCTTGTCTGGTCTAACTAAGGACGTGACTGATCCCGCTGCTTTGGTACCGTAGGAACAGAAGCAGTAGTAGTTAGATTTGTACTGACTCCCAGTATATGCATTCTTTTTAGTCATTTGCCCTGACGTTGTAAAAGAATACGCTTATAGATTGTCGCTCAATAAGCTCTTGTTGCACCTCTGATCTCCAAACGTGGAACCCCATATGTAATTGAATCCTTTCCGGCGGGGATAAAATGTATCGCAGAAATTTGTTATCGAACAAGATCGAAAAGCGACCGGGCATACAAAGAGCAGGATCTCATTCCCAGCAGTTGGCTCCCATTCATATCGGAGAAGCTCTTTGATAGCCCGAGCGTTATAGAGACAAGTATCGATTGGGAAGCGGCGTGAAAAGCTATGGTTAACGATGACCGCCAATATCGGATTGAGATACGCTAATTGAGCATAACTCTATCGTGACGACAGGTCATAACGGTAGGTTCCATTCGGGTCAGGTAATTTAGTAATGGACTCAGTTGATCCGACAATTGATCAAAAAAAAGGACCCCTTTTCTTACTCTTTGAAGAACGCGGAAAGAACCGCGAAACGATCGGACCGGACAGGTGCGGGTAGCTTGACCGCTAAACCAGCTCTAACTTGGAAAGAGGGGGTAATCTATTTCTATGCACTCTTTTCGTCTTTATGAATGCGAAGAAAAAAAGAAAGCACTTTGCTGACAATGACAGATTTTTTGTCTGGTCGGAAGAGTCCTCCGAATATTCTGGTCTTGTATCAGTTTCGATATCTTGGAATACGAACAGAGAAGAGAGGGTAGGCTCAAACCATTAAAAGATATGGGAATGCCCCATAAGTAACTGAGTGTGAGAGCCAAATGAATCGAAAGATTCATGTTTGGTTCGGGAAGAGATCATGGAAGTGAAGTTGTGAAATGAATGGGAAGATAATCTACTTTCATTAAGTGATTTATTAGAGAATCGAAAACAGAGGATCTTGAGTACTATTCGAAAACAAAGCCGCGGATTCTTGTTCTTGCGCCGTGCAAAACAGATTGAGCTGCTGGCATCAAGGGCCCGAGATTATATGCTGCTGCAGAAGCGGGGGGATGCATGATTAACGGATCAACACATATAGAAAGCATGATAAAGCCGTTAACGGCGGAGTCCATATCGCATGATTAACGGATCATCAATATCGCGCCGTGGCACGGAGAAAGAAAGCATGAGAGCACTAACGGATCAATTATATATCGAAAGCATACACGATAGAGAAAGCATACGGGATCGGAGAATATCGGAAGTCCACAACCGATATCGGAAACATGAGAAAGCCGTTAACGGTTCTTCATGAACAACAAACAATGCTTTAAGAACAATGCATGAACAAAGCGAGTATACGATAGTTTACGGCATGAACACCGAAAGCATGAACAACAATGCTTTCAGAATGCCGTTAACGGGCTGCTTCGGCTTACATACAAGAGAAGAGTTCCGGAATTAGCACTACACGAGCCGCAAGCCTGTGTAGGCTGGCTTGCGGCTACGGCTACACAAGCCTAGGCTTCTTCCGTATACTACAGTCGCCACCTTTCGTAGTATACTACTACAGTCGCCTCCTTGTCCCGGCTCCTTCCGTACTTCTATACTACAGTCGCCTATAAACGGCTTGTTCCGCATACGCTACACAAGCCACCTTCTGTATGTATTAGTATACTAAAGTCGCCACCTTCCCGAATCTATTCTATTGAAGCGGAGAACTAAAGAAAGCAAGCTCCTTGCAACTCATGTTGCATTTGACGGTCTTGGATCTCTAACAAAGGCTAGACTATGCCCGGTTTGAGTCCCAAAGGAGCTTCTCGATTGAATAAGAACAAACAACTTCTGTTGCTTCGCAACCTTGTCATGCACGCTCCCCACGCTGCTTTGGTAAAGATGGGCTGCTGACGGCTCCCGCTTGATGTTGGTGCTTGAACAAGCCAAAGGGATGTACCGGTGAGTGTACTGCTACAACGTGGCAGATCAATGAAAGACGAAAGACCTCGGTTGTTCGTTGTTCTGAGTGAGGTGAGGGAACGAACGGAACAGCACCGGAAAAGACCAAGCAAGTGAATTGCATTTATCATCCCGTACCAAACATAGGTAAGGTAGGGGCTTATAGTTTAATTGGTTGAAACGTACCGCTCATAACGGTGATATTGTAGGTTCGAGCCCCCTACCACGATGTACTCAAAGTTGTTCAGTTCCGATTTGGTACATTAAATTAAGAAAAGAAGGTGGCTGTTCACGCGTTCAATAGAGAAGGTGGGCTTAGACAGAACTGAAAGAGCTGGTTGGTTAGAGACCAGGTTGTTGTTATGTTGTTAATAGGGCTCCTCCGACGACATGTTGAAGGGCCAGATCCACTCGACGACGTGGAAGAAGGAAGCGGGGAAGAATCAGAGGGAGGTTTTCTTTGGTTAACCCATGCATGCTTTGGCCTGAAGCCGCTGCTTCACTAATGTGAATTCTCTTCTTCGTTCAGCCTCGGAATGGATAATGAGTCACATAGGTCGTCCTCAGGCGGGCATCGAAAAGGAACGTCTATTTACCCTCCGGAATGTATCACGGCCCTATTCATCTTTGTCTTCCAAAGAGTAGTTGTTCCGCATCTCTCGACGACGGGGAACACCGAAATAGGCGTGGGGAAGAGGGAGAAGAGGGGGAAAACCTTGCCTTCTCGTATACTGCTCAGTATAGTGCTTGTGGTGCCAGAGCTTGGTGTTCTCTTGTTCACCTGCTGCTCTTGTTGCCACTGTTCTCGTATACGAGTTCATAGCTACCTACAGAGCAGCCCGTATACTACACCTGGTTCACCGGGTGGCATCTGAGGTCTCAAACGGTTCCACTGCTATTCGTCGTGTAATGTCGTATGATAGAGGTGACTCAATGCTAATGATCGTACCACCGTTGTTTGTTCATCATGGGATGTGACGCTTATGTCAGCGGTGGTACGATCATCCACGTGTGCCTCCAAGGTACATCTACAGGCCTGCCAATATGGGGGGACCGATTCACTATACTTTGAAAGCTTGTTTTTTGCTTCTTCTGTTGCTGCTTAGCATTCAAGCTGGTATCCCCATCCCCTCCCCATTTTCGTATCCCAGGAGCACAGCTTCTTTGAAAGGTACCTGTAGTTAACGGAGCACAGTCGTGCTTGCTGGTTTCATGAACCTTAAAGTTTGCTGCTTCTTAAGGTACCCGCACTCAGGAACACCCATGGCACGACACAGGTGCTTGCTCACAGTGAACGGAGCACCATGTGACTTGCTTAGCACAACATGGCAGCGAAGTTGAAGGATGACTTTGCTTGAAAGCGGTTTGCCGCTTGAAGATACGCTAAACAAGCCCTAAGCGAACGTGTCAAAGCCCTTACTAGATAGGGGTGCTCGTTTTTCATGGGGAACCCTAGAACAAGAGTTGAAAAGGTGCTGAACAGATTCAGATGGACACTTTCCATCTTTCTTGGGTCTATCCGCCCGTTTGAGTCGTCGCGAGCCGGAAAGCGTACCGGCAGTTTGAGTCGCGAAAGGGCCGCTTGCTTCATATTTTCTTATTTTTTTTTTTTATATAAATCGATTTCATTTTGTTTTTTATCAAATTGTTCATTCCTGGGAAGAGGAAGAAGCAGATAGAGCAAAGGCCTCCTCTTTCCGTCCGCTCTTCCCGAAGTGAGCGAATTGCATGTAGAGATAGAGATAGGTAGGGGCTTATAGTTTAATTGGTTGAAACGTACCGCTCATAACGGTGATATTGTAGGTTCGAGCCCTACTAAGCCTACCACCCCTACAGTACAGTCGAAGTCCCCGCCACCCTGCAGATCTCAATCTAGCGACGGCACCTGGAACCACACTGCTGCCGCTGCCCTTCGGGCAATACGGCTTTTTCGTAATACGCGAAGCAGCTGAGCGATAGCTCTTCGATCGCTATATTCTTGCGATAGCGAAGGATCGAAGAGCGAAGTTACGGCTTTAGGCGAAGAGCGATAGCGAAAACCTTTAGTCTTATTGTTTTGTTCCCGAACAACGATCATTCATTACGGCCGGCCCGACCAAACACTGAAAGTCCGGTCCGGGCAAGCAAGATTATGGAACTGATCTGACCGATCATGGATGGAATGAAAGATGGAAGGGCCGGCAAGAATCAATGCGATAGCGAGGTTGAGCGGTAGCGAGGGGCGATAGCGAAGGCGTGGTTCGTCCTCTAAGAGAGAGTAGATGCGAAGCGAAGGTTCGGATCGAAGATCTTCGCGAGACGGCCCATGAATCTCGAGAATCGAGCGTGGGGGTTTGATTTTCCCCCACCTTTCTCTCTCCTCTTTCACCAGTGAGTGGTGAGTTTCCTTTTTCTCTGGGTAGGTACCTCTTGGATTCGGAGTTTGTTCCAACAGCTGCCACACGTGAGATCCTGGTCGTCTTCCTCCCAGTGTTGTTGCCAGCTGGGGGAAGGAAGGAAAGTAGGGTTTCCTTCCAGGACCGGAGAACGTAAAACTCTGGGCGGTTGGTTTCGCCGGTTTCACAAGATTGAACCTTTTTTGTTCAACCGAAGTTAAGGAGTTCCAGAGCACGAGGGAATGGAATGGGGTTTCATTCCCGGGACCGCCTCGTCTATGTACTCGGCGCCTCCCCCGATTGCTTGAAGATGCGCGCGCGATACGATAAAGGGCCCCCTGGGAGGAACCCATAAAAAGCCAGGGTAGAGCCTCGGAGCCGGCCCAAGCGAAGATCGGCACTCGAAGGCCTTGATGAGGAGCAGCCCGCAAAAGGGAAAGCCGTGGAGACGGCAGACTCGCCAGTCAGGCACACCGTGAGGCTGACTACAGCAGACCGGGAGGTTACAATTCAAGTTTTCCTGTTTCAATTTCCGGGCGTGAATGTAGGAAGTGCAGACGGTGGATCAGGTGTCAACATTCAACCAAAGGCGTCTTGGGAATCGGCAATAGCTAAGCATTGTGGCCATCACAGTTCAAGCTACGTATGGCTGGCGTACAACCTACGGGCTTCTTAGCCAAAAGAAAAAGCAAAAAGGATGCAAGGGTGCCTGGTTTGGTACCTTTAGTCCAATCTTAGACAAAGAGCAAGGAGGATATGAAGCACTGCTGGGTAGACCATGGCTCCAACCAGGGTGGTTCATGACTGGGCTAATAAAAAACAGTCTCAAGCAGGGGGATGGAACGCGGAAAAGGCTTGGCTTTGTTTCACAGAAAAAGGACTAAGGAAATTTCGTTTCCGTAGTGGTGATGCTGGCGTCAGTTGACCTGGTTGATATACTCAAAGCAAGATCGAAGACGCGATTCGCGCGGGTCCGCTTTTCTTTTGTTGACAGCAAGGAGGCGATTTGTTCGCTGGGCGATTCAGCTAGCCAAATCGCACTAATGCGATTCATTCGCCCTACTATCCTACAGAGCAATTCATTCCGTCTAGGGCGACTCATTCTATTCTCTCTGAGGTCAGGTAGGTGAAGCGTCCAGCTTAGGGGGGCGCGTCGAATCGCTGAAAGGCCTTGGTGATTCTCCAATTTGGTAATCTGAAGATAGAAAACCACAATTATTCCGAACTGAACTTCAATAGTCTCGTATCCATGCTGCCCCGACTCCAAACTCGATGTTTGTTAACTAAGCGGGACACTTCCAAACTGTTTCTTATCAAACCCCCTTACCAGGCAGTTCTCATTATGTGTCCTTGGCAGTGTCTAGGGAGGTTAGGAGTGAGTTAAGCCAATGCGTACAAATAGACAGACCAGGCTCATCCTTTTATGTTGAGGTCAGTGCAAGTCTGTCTATGATTAAGAGTCTAGGTGGTGTTGAAGCTGGCTCATTCATGCTAGTCATCTTAGAGCTATGAGTCAGAACAATGTTCACCAACTCTTCCATAGTTATCTTGTTCATATATCGATAAAGCTTTTCCCTTTTCAGTTATAGTTAATAGGACTCCTCATGGTTCTTTCTCAAGCAGTAGGAGGAGGAACCGTTCACTCGTGGTTCGCCTCATCGGGAACCACTTCGTTCACTGCCAAGGTCGTCATGAAAGGACAGCTCGTTGGAACTCAAGCGGAGGGGGCCGGGCGAACTGATCCCACCATTCGCCCGAGGGGTGGGGCGCGACAGCTTCTCACAAAATAGGAGGAGGGCTGGATCGACAGAGCAAGGTTCCCATAATTCGTGGGGAACCCCTCTGTCGAAAATCGCAAGATGGCAATGAGCGCCAAAACAAAAGGAAAAGAAAACACATGAAAACACAAACTAAAGATTACAGTCTGAGACCTTATATTTTACTTACGCTGAGTCATGCTGAAAAAAGAACGATAGACATAAAACTTCTTATGGAAAGGGTGCGAAAATGCTTTGATTGTAGATCTGTTATTATTGCTAAAGAAAAACATGAAAACGGAGGGTTTCACTACCATGTCGGTATATTTAACAGCAACGCGAGTAGGTATACTGCGATAAAAAAACTAAGGGAAGCCTTTCCAGAGTTTGATGGAGCGCAGATCGATGTCAAGTTCCACAAAGAAAGCATGGGGAACCGTTTGTGAATACGTACTCAAAGAAGATAAGGAGCCATTCGTTTGGGGAGGGGGAGATAGACTAGAAAAAATACAACAAAGAATCCAGGACAAAAAGCAACATAAAAAGACAAATGGAGAAACCGCGGAACATCAAACTATATTCACAACCACAACCCTACACACTCAATTACAATACATGATGCAAAAATCCTGACTGACTGAGACAAATCAAATCAGGTGTTTGGTATCCGAGGAGCTTTCAAAGTTGGGGGTTTGGACAATGAAGAAAGCCGGGGAGTGACCTAGACTCCCGCCTGAGCTCCTGCATGTTTCTGTTAGGGCAGGTCTTCTCAGCCAGCAAGCTTCATGCGCCGACCCAGGGTGTGAGCCCACTCCAACGTTTATTGGAAGCCCTGAGTCATTTGAGTGAAGACGCACGTCTGTGAGTTGATCACCTTTGCGAGCAGCATGTGTTAAGCATCTCACTGAGGCGTGCTCGAATTGGTGATTTGGTGAGTGATTCGGCACTCTCCCGGTCGGCTTGCCACTCAACCGAGCCGCCTTTCATTGTCGATAGGGGGGGCTAGCCCCTATCCCGAGCGTTGGCTGACTTCCATTCTTCTTAGCCAAAGCCGCCGGTCTTTCTTTTCGAAAAGGAGAAAGGGGCCTTTCCGTAATGGCGAAAAAGAGTTCCGCCGTCCTTATGATGAATGAAAAAGAAGGAACATCTCACTTACGATATTTCTTGTAGCTATCAAAGTCTAGTCAAAGCGATAACGAGCAAGCAAGAAGCCGGATGCGTTTTTTCGCAGTAGTTTTCTTGCTCCGTATCGCGCAGGCGCTCATCCGTTGCTTGTTCCCCTTTCAACCTTGACTAGTAGGGCTTGCTTTCGAGCTGTAGTTTGCTTAGTAGAGTTGCAACTACGGGTTGCTGCTTTCTTCGCATGTTGGGGAGCTTTCGCCCTTTTATTAGTAAGTCTTGCATATTAAGGAAGGCCTTGCTTGTTCCTTTACTAATACCGGGAGCTTTCGCCTTTTATATTAGTAAGGGCCCTATATTAAGGTAAGGCCTTTTTACTGCTGAAAGACCAGAAAGACTAGTATGACTCCTTGCTGACTAGACTACTATCCCTGGCTGCTGGGGGCTACTTCTTGCTGTTCAATGGGAACCCGATCTGGCCCATAGGCTTGCTATCCTGACTGTGAGAGCTAGCAGGCTGACCGCAGCTTCCCACCGACTAGCAGGGCTATCTCATCTGACTGCTGCGGCTACCTTACCTGATTGATACCGTACTCTGGTCTGTGCTAGCTAACCACCCAAACTGAGACCGTGGCCTTGCTGCTGCTTCGACCCCTGGTGCTACCTGAGACCCTTGCGTGCTTTCAAAGAGCTGACAGCGCTATCCCTCTTTTCCGCTTGATGACCGGCGCTTCCTTGCTTGTGGTCTTCCTGCTCCTTTGGTGAAGTCTTCTCTGAACTATGGGGAATTCTTTGTTCAAGCTGAATGCGTCGAGTCAAGTAGTCTAGTTTTGTTGGAACCCTACCTAGTGCTATAAATTCCTGTTAATTCATTACTCGTCACTACTGGTGGCAAACCTAGTCTTCGGATATGGTTCAGTCGACGGCTCAATCTAAATACCGGTTTTTACTCGATACCAGATTGGTGCTTCGTCAAAAGTCTTCCTCTCTAAAGCAAGCTTACTCTTACTGTCGGATCATGTCATTGTCACTCGGCTACTGGCTATTGCTCGACATGCTCTTTGTGGAGTGACTGGAAACCGCTTGAAACCATATACTGTTCCTTCGTTGAGGGTGCTTACTCTCAATTTAGGTTTCGTGTTATATTATAAGAGAATGGTGCGATATACGAATTCAAGCGAGACTGCTCAACAAGGCTTTGAGATTAAGGGTTTGAGTCCCACCCCACTAAGCCCTTCCCCTATCTGTCTCAGCAGGGGCATCGTAGTCAAGATCCTATGACCTCTTTAGCGAGTGAATAGTCGAGGCAAAAGGTTAAGTTTTGGGTTCGGAGTCCTACTAAGCCTATCTTTCCTCACATTTCTTTGGGTAAATGCTCCACTCCCTTTGAGATTCCTACTTCAACTGTGAATTCTTCATTCGATAAGCAAAATCAGAGTAGTTGCTACCCAAAGCACCTTCAAAAAAGGCGGGTTACGGGGGAAAAATACACTTTCTATCGGTTCAGATGATGGGTGGGGACTAAATGAATCTTCGGAGTGTGCGGCGGTACCATACTGTGCAGATAGGGGAGTAGCCAAGAGGGGATATCCAGACTGCCTGATAGTGGACTGGTGTGGTCGAAACGGAATTCCCAGGGCTTTTCAAAACGGTTGATTACGCTGGTTAGATTCAAAAAAAGACTGAAAATGCGTCTGCCGACTCGACGACTTAAAAGAAGATCGTGCTGCATTTATCGAGTGATAAAGTGAGGCGGGCTTGCTTGCTCGTCAATCAAGGAAAAGGCGGATTCGGCACTGACGACTTCCTTTGAGGCCTAGAGGTTGGGTAATTTGACTCGTTCTAACCATTTTCATGGGCTGGGCGGCTACGCGGCGGATTGGTCCTTCGAAAGCGGGCTGAAAAAGTCCTACGAATGAGGTCAACTCAGGATTTGTGCCATTACATTTGTCTTTTTTTCCTTCATCGGAAAGATTAGTATTTTCACAAAAGGAAGAAGAACTGTCAATTCTCTTCCAATTTGATTCCGGAAGCAGCGGAATGCCTGCTCATCATACAGGGAAATGGGCGAGGACTAAAGGAGTTTCAAGGGTTCTTGACAGAAAGGGCAAAAAGAATGAATCGAGCTCTTTCTGCATTTAAAGGAAAGGGAGGATAACCATTTGGCTTCTCCCTTTAATTGAAAATAAGGTCGATCACTGGGGAACTAAACGAACACTAGAGAACAAGTCCAAAGGCCGACACTCAAAAAGTAATAATTTGCTATCGATATTCGAGTGCCACCGCAAAGAACCTTGTCTTTGTCGCCAAGACCCATTGCCTGACCGGAAACCCGAGCTCAAGAACCGGGGATGAACTGCCTTCTTCTTCTATTGCTCGTCTTGTCTGATCTTCCTGCTCCTTCTTGCCCTCGTTTTCTCTTCTTGCTTCCGGACCTGAGGAAAGATAGATGAATTGCTTGCTGACCGGGAAGAGAGTATAGGCCAAGTAAAGGAGGGAAGACTCAGTTCATTCCTCCTTTCCAGTGGGAGAAGCATCCGAACAAGCAGTGGGTGCAGAGGCGAACTATCCATCATTTGGATTCGATCCATCAGTGACAAGAGAAGGCGGAATGACACCCTCCGACTTTGACTACCCCAGTTCTGTTCCCGTGCCAGGCGGGATATCAAATCCTGGGTTCTCTGCCATGGTGAGTAGACAGGATTCATAGCTCTCTATTACCCACGTATACACATGTGAGTGAGAGGTCCACTTCCACTTCTTTTTCCGTTGGGCGGGGTCAAGCAGCTAGATATTCACCATTCGCGGGTAGGGGCGAAGAACCAACCTCGTTGGCGGAAGAGGAGCCATCTGCTCGTTCCCTATCGAGTGATTCCCCGGGCCAGCACCGCCCCTGGACCAACAAACCTTCTATTTTGAGCCCTGGATCAGCTAACGAAAGGAGTGGAAGTTCTTCTGTATGTAGAGGGAGCGAGATGACTCAACTGCACCTTATGAGTCCACATCGAGGGCTCCGAGTTGTGCTTCTAAATCGAGTTAATCCACTCCTTCTCTTGGTGATGACGATCCACGTGGCTAAGAATCCCAGTCCGACTTTCCATCATTTGAATATTCGAACCCACCATCGGCTGCATCTTCTCCTCCCGGGGTAAGCTATCGAGCAATCTACTTCCCATCCCTCTGACGGTGAGCCAAGTAAAAGTGCCTCTGCCTCTAGCTCCGCATATAGTTTCCCATCTCCCAGTGGAGCCGAGCCATCTACTTCTCTAAGACCTGTTCCCAGGGATCCAGATCAATCTGCCTCGGAGTGGGAAGGAAATGACCCCGGCTATCGATCTAATGGTTTTCCATGTATCTCGTCCGAACCGAGACCATCAAAAGTGGCATAAGAACCACCTGGATTCTATTCCTTTGATCCATCTACTTCGTCCGAACCAAGCAGGTAGGCTCCATCTTATTCTATTTCTCCACTGTCCAGGGCCGTACCCTGCAGAACAACGCCTTCTCTTTCGGTGCTAGGCGAGGTTTGGAACCCTACCATCTATTCTATCTGCATCTCAATTCATTCAATCCTCTGCTTGGCAACCTCCATACAACTCCCCTTGTTTTGTTCTAGCCGCTAACCATCTAACGATGTTATTCCATATAATAAGATAGATGCCTTCATCCCACCCAGTAGCAGCAACAGAAGCGGGTGTGAAAGCCCATCTGCGGCTGCCAATGACCCAAGAGAAGGGAACTCCCCATTTTGGGAACCATTGAACGCCGCCATCAACTCCCATCCGAAGGGGCACCAGTTCTCCATTTATTTCTTCCTCTCCTGCCCTTCGCTGGATAGAAGCTATAAAGCCCTCCCGGTCATCGAGGCTCAGAAGCGGGCGGGGGGCAATCTGCATCTCCAAATGAATCTCTTTCTTTTGTCCTTAAGGTTTCCCTCAACTTCAAATCCATCTGCCGGTGATCCCTCATCTGCCGTCCCCGTTTACTCTGCTTCCGGAGAGCCGGAACCAGGGACGGGATATGAGGCCACCTCTCCTAGTCTCGATTGGGATTCCCATCGTTCAGTGAAGGCTCGAAGCCATCTCCATATTCATCCCCACCAGCTGCCATTGACCCCTCTGCTGCATTCGATCCATCTGTCCCATCACCAGAGGCTGATATGTGCCCAGGCATCTGATGCCTTCAATTCGGACCTGTAAGGGAAATCTGTCATAGGTAGGCCCCATGGCCATCTCCATTCATCAGAAACTATCAATTACGAGTCCGGGGCAGGCTAACCACCAGCATCTTATCTCTTTTCATCCTTTCCGGTGGCACTAATAGAAAGGAAGTACTTGCCAACGAACCTTGACTCTCCACTAATGAGGGAACATAGGATCGATCATCAAGAGGTTTGAATGTTCGACCTGCTATTTCCGGATCAATCAATCAATCCGCTCTTGCTATCTCTGAAATCAAATGAAGAACTCTATCAAGTCCTTCTCCCGATGCCCTCCCCGAAACCTGGACTATTCGTGATAGATGTATACCAGAGATGCCCTCTTAAACCCAGCCAAAAAACGTGAGTGCTAGGGCGGCTTTTTGGCCGTATGAAGCAGGGCTTAGACCGGCCAGGATTTAGACGCAAGACAGCGGAAATTTAGACAAAGTCCAACTGCTAAGGGCGACGTAGAGGTGCGATTCCGTACCCTCGGTGAAATCGTACATACGCAGTTAAAAGGGCCCCTCCATCCAATACACACTAACGCGACCGACTGACAATCGGTATCACGAACTACAACCAAAAGTTCGGGATTCAAATGCGGAAATATACTTTAGTACTCGCCACTGCGGAAGCTGGAGGGAAGATCCAGGTCCACCTAACAATGGAACTCGATTACGTTATCCACTTTTTTTGGGCTAAGCCAATGGAGGGTCACGGTAGACCATCATTGGAAAGCGTCACCACCGTTCATTCTGATCTTCAGTTCGATACAAAATCTGGTACTGAGCTGAAGGGAGAAGACCCATCCTCTCCTCACTAAATAATGCCCAAACCTAAAGGGATAGTCATCGACTCTGGCCAAAGATATAGCTTTTGGGACTCAGATAGAGATTCTTACTTTAGTCGATCAATAGTAAGTGGCATGGGGCCGGGGCTCAGATACCAAATCCGCGAAGCGACGACGAAGAACCGAGTGCCCTATCCCTTAAAAAGCCTAACACGAACCCAACTACACCTTCCGGACCTTATTCTAACTACTTATAGCAACTAGGAAGGTGCGCTTCCAGAGCAACAGTAAGACTCAAACCGATCCAAAAACAACAACAAATCGGTAATGGAAGATGCTCAAGTCGTTTTATCTATTGGCTCAACTATATAGAAAAACGTCAAGACAATTAACAACTTGAGTCAGTTGGCGAAACCTGTATACCTATACCCCTACATCTACGGTATAGGACGGCTGCGACCCCATTGAAAGTCAGCTCATTCATGGACGACCGGCAAGCGACTTCTTTAATGCTCCGTAATAGGACTTTCATTCATCCACTTATTAAGGGCACATCCGATATTCGCCCACTGCTTGGCGCAAGCTTGGCGGAAAGGGCCACGTCGGATGGCGCAACTTGATGGCGTAATCAAGTTTATTATGAAATAGACTATTAACGAAAGATGAAAGAAAAAAAAAAACGTCCTATACCGTAGGGGGAAGGGAACAGGAGGGAGGGAGAAGAAGGGAACTGAGTTAGAGCTAAGCAGGGGGTCTAAGGCTGAAGAGGAGGAAAGGAGATTTGACAAGACCTGAGTCGCAGACAAATCGGATTGACGGGGAGGGAGCCGTGAGAGGGGGATATTCTAAATGTCAATAGCCCCTTTCTTACACAATATATAAACTTCTATGTCATAAGAAAGACTCACTCTAAAACCGACATGTACCAATAAGACTAATACCATCGATCCAACATCTGAGTATGGAAGTAGAAGAAGACATATCATATAGAAAGAAGGTTCATTAAACCACTTAAAGAAGTCTAATGAAACAGCTATAAGAAAGAGAAGGATCCTCACTACTACTGATAAGACCAGATAGGAGTACCAAGTCAACAAGCTAAAAAGAAGAAGAAAGGAACGTGACCCCCCTCTGTCCCCCCAAGGGGGGACTGACAGGCAAGATAACTCCATAACTCAACTACGCTTCCTTAATCCACTTTCATAAGAATAAAGCTCACTAGTTAAACACATTCATGACAGCTAATAACAACTACAAAGAGCTACAACCAACAGCGAAAGTAAAGCGACTTATAGTAAAGGAACATGACCCCCCTCTGTCCCCCCAAGGGGGATGTTGGAAGCAGTCGGGCCTTGACTCTATTCGTTCAGACGAATAGCGGCCCGTAAAGAAGAGACAGCGATATACAATCGTACCATAGCCATGACCGTTCCTCTCGTGCTTCTTTCGAGGAAGCACATCGATCCACTCTCCTTAAGGTACCAAGTGGTGTTGCCAAGGTAATCTTTCTTTCTTTTTCCTTAGGGACTAGTATATGGTATATATATATGCCACCCTCTATCCCGCTAGGAAAAGGAAGACATTGATACCAGCCTTTCCCTGCGACTCTGAAGGGACGGCTAGATTGATACCAACCTGACCTTGCTAACCGAAACTGAACCGACAAGCTACACGAACTAATAGGAGGGGAAAGGTACGGAAAGAGAGAAAACTACCAGCCTTTCCCTGCGACTCCGAACTGAATGAAGGGACGGAGGAAGACACCAATCATGAATCTGCTCTTTACGACAGGCTGGCTTTAAAGTCTATATGGGCTACCACTAACCGACTAGGAAAAGGAACAAAACGAGGGATTTATACCTGCCTTTCCTGCTCCTGCTAACCGGAACTTCAAGAAGGAAAGAGAACGGAAAGGAAAGGAGAAGAAAGACTGAAACCAGCTTTTCCCGTGCGACTCAGAACGGAAAGATGGATTTCAAACCAGCCTTTAGGATAGGACCTGCTTTAGCAACAACCAGACTGCTTTAGCAACAACAAGAGTTGAGTGTTCTCCTGTATCAAACTGGTACTAGTCCTTATCTCGGCTAGCAACCCCTCTAAAGTAAGTTCGAAGCAAGGAATCCGCTATTCGGAAAGGAAGGAAGGAATTACCACGGCTTTTGTCGCCTAGCTACGGAAAGGGGAACAACTCACTGGGTATTCTCCTTTAGCTGCTTATCCAGTCCATAAACCTATCTAGCATAAGTGGCGAAGCTAGAAGAAAGCAAGTATTCATAGTAGTTTCACTCGTGCTTCTGTAAAGGGAAGCACTTCATTACACTCAACTTGAACGAACCGGAGGAAGATACCAAGTCCATTGATTCATTCTTTTCATTAAGATAGGTGCGATCATCCATATTAACAACTCTAGAAAGGGAACAAGGAACCTTAACCGGAGTCGGAAAGGTAGCACTAGTACCTGCTTTTCGAAAGGGGAAGAAGAAGGAAGATACCAACCAACTCTCTTCTCTTAACGACAGGCTAGCTTTATTGTATATATAGGCAGGCATCCTTATCCAACCCTATCTCAGGCAAGGAAACAAAACAGAACGAAAAGGATAAGAAAGATTGACAACAGCTTTCATGCTCAAATCGGAACGGAAGGAGAAGGATATCAAACCTGCTTTAGGAAAGGAACAGGAACAGAGAACAGGTATTCTCCTTAATCCACCATTCAACATCGTAGTTCTCATCTAGCAGTTATGGCGAAGCAAGACTGAAGAGCTAGTCGGACCAGAACGGTACGGATAGGAAAGATTTCAACAAGCCTGACCTTGCTAACCGGAACTTACTGACCGAAGGAATAAGAAATGAGTACCTGCTTTAGGAAAGGAACAGGAACGAGGTATTCTCCATTAGCAATGTTTAATACGTCCTTCTCTCTTCATTCTTGATAGGCTAAGCATGGTAAGGAGACGGAAGCTTTAAGAGATAGGGGATTATCACAAGCCTTTTCCCGCTTTAGCAACCTGAAACGGGTATTCTCAAATAGACATCATTAATGCATCTTTAGTTCTTCCTTCTTTATGGGCGAAGCATTAGAGGAGAGGAAGGACTTCTTAACCCAGCTTTTCCCGTCCTTCGGAACCAGTAACGGAACAGATAGGAACGATTGATACCAGCTCTCCCAAACAGAACAAAAGGAAAGAGAACGGAATGAGGAATTCATACCAGCTTTAATGCTCCAACCGGACCGGAACGGAAAGAACGAATTAACACAGCTTTACCGTACTACGAAAGAAGGATTTCAAACAGCTTTCCTGCTAGCAACAAGAACAGCTAGCAAGGTATGAGTCTTCTCCTTAATCCAACAAGTAGGCATCTTTCTTTTGTCTAGCTAACTTGGCGAAGCAAGACATCTGCTAGTCGGAACGGAAAGAAGTCATTCAAACCAGCTTTACCAACCCACCAATCCACGTCCCGCGTTCCGCGGTAGTAGCTTGTCCCTGGAACAGGAACAGAAGCTTTAAGAGATAGGGGATTTAGACCAAGCTTTCCTGCTACTCGGAACTGAAGTCAGGAATTCACACAGCTTTCCTGCACTACTCGAACCGGACTAGCTGCTACTCGAACCAGACAGAAGGGAAAGACAGATAAGATTGACAACTGCTCTTCCCTGCCAACAACAAGAACAAGAGGGGTGTTCTCAAAAAGACATGATTCAGTCATCCTTAGTTCTTCTAGCTTGCCCCTCTAAAGTAAGTTCGAAGCAAGATAGGATAGCTAGTAAGACCAGAGGGAAGGATTAAGACAAGACACCTTTACCTGCTACCTGCTACCCCTAACTCAGTAAAGCTGGAAGGATGGTTTTCGCCCTGCCTTTCCTGCCAGCAACGGGTGTTCTCCTGTATGGAACTGGTATTCATCCTTAGTTCTTCTAGCTTGCCCGTCTTAAGTAAGTTCGAAGCAAGATATCCGCTAGTCCGCTCATCAAGTCGTTTCACTCGTGCTTCTGTAAAGGGAAGCACTTCGCTCCACTCTCCTTAAGGTACCAAGTGGTGTTACCAAGGTGATATTGATTTATCTCTTCTTTAGAACTTGTAGTATATATAGGTAACCTCTAACCGACTAGGAATAGGAAAAGAAGAATATCAAACCTGCTTTAGGAAAGGAGCAGGAACAGAACGGTACGGAATTATACCAGCCAGCCTTTCCCTTGCTAATCGGAACGGAAGACCACAAGGAACGATTTATACCAGCTCTCCCGCACTACTCGAAACGGAACGGCACAGAACAGAAAGGAGAGGAAGGAGATAGTAGTCAACCTGACCTTGCTAACCGAAACTGAACTGAACGGATAGTCACCCTGCCCTAAACAACAAGAACAAACAATAAAAGGGTGTTCTCCGGATTAATGCATCTTGATCTCGTCCTTCTTTCAGGGCGAAGCATGGTAAGGAGAAGAGGAACGATTTAAACAAGCTTTACCGCACTACTCGAGAAGGGACTGATAGATTGATACCAACCTTTCCTGCCAACAAGAAGAAGGGTATTCTCCTGTATCCACCAACAATAGTAGTCTCTTTCTTCTAGCAACCCCTCAATAACTGGCTGGGGAGGAGATACAAGTGAGTTGTCCGGCTATGGGGTATGGTACAAACAAAGATTGCTGAATGCGATGGCGGCCTTCCCCGCAGCGTAGGAGTACCGGATACGAGATTCAATGTTCCGCTCGTGGCAATGTCCCCCGTGCGTGGAAATGTCATGTATTGCTAAGCGTTGAATGGGGTTATTAGCTCCCCCCTCTCCCTTTCTCTCCCCGAGAACAAGCACCTTCGATTCAGTCGATAGCGTGCGTAATTGTCCTTTATTCTTCCCCTTCCGAAGCACTATCTGCGGCACGTGGATTTCTCCACCCGAATCAGGGATCATGGGAATCGAGGGGACGGACATTGATAGAAGTAAGTCTTGAATCGTTATCTATATCTCCGGGAATCCCTTATTCCGAGGAGCGGACGTGGACTACGTAACACGTCCCTTGCCTCCCGGCTAATCATCGGATGCAGGTTACCGGTCCGCCCTTCCGAGCGGGTCCGCCCCTTCTCCCACTTCCCCCCTATTGAATTTAGCTTCTAATGCTGCTTTATGTCTGTCCCTGCGACCCCGCTCACCCGGAATGTGACCTCCAGGAATGTTCATTGCTGCTTCACCACCATTAACGATCGATTCTCCTTGTCCCGCCTCTCCCCGCCCGCTTCCATCCCTCTTTCTCCGGCTGGCTGATGCGAGCATGCCAGGCTTCCCGCTCCCACATCTCATCGACTGATTGGAGTTCCGTCCCCCGATTCCGAATCAATGGTAGTTGGGCTATCGATCCAATCTTGGATCCTCCCTGGCCCGAATTCCAAGCTTATATTCCGGCTAGCGCACCTCTGGGGAAGGGTGATGACATCGATCCTTTGACCCATCGACCGACCTACCGTGAAGTAGTATATGATATCGCGTGCGTGTGGGGCGTACGTACACATGTGGGGTCGAAGCGGGTGCGCTGATGGGAAGCATTCGGCACCTTAGCTGTTTTGATACCTAGGCATCTAAGTACCAGGAGCTTTCAATTGCTTGGATTCGACTATTCCGAGGTCGGGGCGCTGTCGGGAAGGAGGCTCATAAGTGTCCCACCACCCATTCATTCTCCGTAGTCGGTTCAGCCAGCCGGTTCATATCTCCTCCTCGAGTGTGCGAGAAATATGGCTCTCCCTCCCCCGATAAATAAGGGGGGCCATATGTGTATGTCTTCACCTCGCCAGGTTCCTGACCAATAAATCCAATCGACTTCCCGCGCAGTCCTCTTCCTTCCGCATCCTAACCTCTGGTCCCAATCGGTGGTTTGTTGCTCGTGCTTCCTGGCACGATTCGTCCAACTCCGCCTCCTAACCCTTTTTCCTGGATTCCATTCCCTTCCCGGTCGAGTGGCTTTCAGCTCATCGCATCGAAACTCCAGCGCCAGGGGCAGCTAGGTAGCTTCAAAGGCCATCCATTTGAATCCCACCGGTAGGTGGGGAGGTGGATGAACCCGAACCCAAGGGCCTAGCTGGTACGGATGGGCTCCTCGTCCGATCCGTTCCACCGACCCGATAAGATGATGTGGAATGCTCGTCGGACACACACAACTGAACCTTTGACTGACGCCACACATGTATGGGAGACCTCCAGAGGGGTCATAGAAAACTCTATTTGTTTCTAACGCCAGACATAGCTGTAGGACCTAGCCAACTCGAATTCTATCTATCCACCCTGATTGATACATTACTTTTGGCTGGTTGCATAGCTGTCCCATCCCACTCATTCGACCCGGGAGAGGAGCTGAACTATTCTTTATTTCTGTCGGTTCCGAAGCCAAGCATGGTGATGGATCAGCAAATACGGGAGAGAGTGAGCCATCTATCTCCGTACCCCCGGCTATCCGCCCCAGTACCCCGGGGGCAGAAGCCATGTCTCGGATAGGGACCGGGGGGGAAGAGAAGCAATGGCCGGTAGGCTCTCATTTCACGAAATCGAGTGCTGATTAAGACGTAGGAGATATATATGGATTCCCATCCCCTATGCTTCCCTCTGTTCCTGAAACCTGGATTGCGCCACCTCTCGTTGATCATCCGTCTGTGACGACGTATATAATATCTGATACCCTCGCCCCAGCATTGGGATAATATCACGCCGTGAGTCCGCCTTCAGTAGGGGAAGAGGTGACTTGAAGAAACACTCGACACGGCCTCGTCAGTCGATTTGTCCGAGCAGAGCCCTCGATAGAGAGAGAAAACGAGTTTCATTGGGGCCCGGAATAGGACCAGAGAGGACCTGAGTCTCCCCTCC